GATTTAATTTTCAAGCGGTGGATACTTTGTAATTACTTTTTGTTATCTTAGTTGAATTGCAATTAAACTCGGCCCAATCTTTTCCTAAAAGGATTGAGCCGAATACAAATACAAAGATTCCTTATTTTGATTTTGATTTATTTTTATTTAATTCTAATTTCTAGTTAATTAATATTAAATAATATTAATTAATACATACTTCTATAGATTATATAGATCTAGATTATATAGATATATAGAAGATTTGAAATACAAAATAAAATCAAATAAAATCTAAGGCTCAAATCTTTCTATTGTTGCCACAATCGATCCTTGGGATCGATCTATTCTTTTAGATCCTGCAGAAAAAGCATTCTTTCTCGTTGTATTTAAAATGACATTATAATGACAAGAGATTCGACTCATATTTCATATATAGTGTATAGTTCGTATATACCGAAGATATTCAAATATCATATAGAAACATATCGAAATAGAAAGTATTCTAAAGTATAACGAAGATATTCAAATATCATATAGAAACATATCGAAATAGAAAGTATTCTATTATAAAGTATAACGATGATATTCAAATATCATATAGAAAATAGAAAGAATTTGGAATCGAATGACTATGCATCCAATGACTATGCATCTTAACTTAAAAACAAAACAAAAAACTAAGGAGGCAAGAAAACTATATGGAAAAGGAAAAGAGGCGGTACGTTACGTCGATGTTGTTTAAGAAGGACTTAGAGCGCGGGTGCGGGCTAACTAAATCAATGGACAGTCCTGTTCCTATCGGAAATACCGGTGAAATTGAAGATTCGAATAGAGATGATGAAATGGAGGATTGGTGGGGTGATGAAATGGAGGATGAAATGGAGGGTTCGGATGATCAAATGGAGGATTCAGCGAGTATACGAACCCACCTGCAAGATAGTGATTTAACTCTGGAAGAAAGTTCTAATGATAGAGAAGATAGTTCTAATGATAGAGATAGAGAAGTTAGTATTACTATTCTCAATATCCTTAGAGAAGCTTATAGAGAAGATAGTTCTAATGATAGAGAAGATAGTTCTAATGAGAGAGAAGAAAGTTCTAATGATAGAGAAGAAAGTTCTAATGATAGAGAAGAAAGTTCTAATGAGAGAGAGGAAAGTTCTAATGAGAGAGATGGTCAAGATAGTGATTTAACTCTAGAAGAAAGTTCTAATGATAGAGAAGATAGTTCTAATGAGAGAGAAGAAAGTTCTAATGATAGTGACAACGCTACCGAGGCCCGTCCGGATTTTAGTCATTTGTGGGTTCAATGCGACAATTGTTATGGATTAAATTATAAGAAATATTTTTACACAAAAATGTATATTTGTGAACACTGTGGATGGCATTTGAAAATGAATAGTTCAGATAGAATAGATCTTTCGATCGATCCGGATACTTGGAATCCTATGGACGAAGACATGGTCTCTATAGATCCCATTGAATGGAATTCTACTAACCCAGAGGACGAACCTTTACCTTTTCATTTTCACTTTAACCCAGAGGACGAACCTTTACCTTTTCACTTTAACCCAGAGGACGAACCTTTTAACCCAGAGGACGAACCTTATAACCCAGAGGGCGACGAACCTTATGAAGATCGTCTTGCTGCTTATCAAACAAAGACGGGATTACCCGAGGCTGTTCAAACAGGCATAGGCGAACTAAATGGCATTCCCGTAGCAGTTGGGGTTATGGATTTTGAGTTTATAGGGGGCAGTATGGCATCTGTAGTCGGGGAAAAAATCACCCGTTTGATTGAATACGCTACCAATCACGCTCTACCTCTTATTATAGTGTGTGCTTCCGGGGGGGCGCGCATGCAAGAAGGAAGTGTGAGCTTGATGCAAATGGCTAAAATATCGTCTACTTTATACGACTCTCAATCAAACAAAAAGTTGTTTTATATATCAATCCTTGCATCTCCTACTACTGGTGGGGTGACGGCTAGTTTTGGTATGTTGGGTGATATCATTATTGCCGAACCCAATGCTTACATTGCTTTTGCGGGTAAAAGAGTAATTGAAGAATTATTGAAAATCGAAGTACCTGAAGGTGTGCAAGAGACTGAATATTTATTCGATAAGGGATCATTCGACCTAATCGTACCACGCAATCTTTTAAAAAGTGTTCTGACTGAGTTATTTAAGCTCCACGGTTTCCTTCCTGTGAAAGGTTTGCCTTTGAAAGTGAAAGGTTTCCTTCCTTACTAAGAATGGAAGTAGAATAGTTAAATAATAATGAAAATTCTTAATTATAATTATTATAAGATATCTTTATTTATAAATAATAATAACAGGTACGAACAATAAATCGAGGTACCCATTCTATGAACCTTCCCGCTTTTTTTGTGCCTTTAGTAGGCCTAGTATTTCCGGCAATTGCAATGGCTTCTTTATCTCTTCATGTTCAAGAAAACAAGATTGTTTAGACCTGACGGACCCCATCGCTTCTATCGCTTCTATTTTTTTTTTTCAAAAACTTAGACTTCCATCATAACTAACACAGATATCTATATCTATTTAGCGAAATATGATATAACATGTGATTTCTGCCGAACATAAAGACATAAAGTAAAGGACTCTTCTACCTGTAGAAACATAATAATATATGGGTAAATGAATTCTAGCGGTTTTCAAATCGACCGGGATCACTAGATGGCTGAAATAAAAAGTCCTCGGATCTATATGTATAGTGGAATTATATGAAGGGTATGTTATTATTTAAGTTTAGATTAGATCTAAGTAATTTGATGAATTACTCCTAAAGGTTCACATTAAACTAGTGCTAGTTGATGAGCGTTACTTCGGAAACAAAAGAAAAAAAGCTAAAGTCACATTAATTGGAGGGTTTCCCTCAATTCCAATAAAATAGAATCGGATCAAGTATGAATTGGCGATCAGAACATATATGGATAGAACTTATAACGGAGTCTCGAAAAATAAGTAATTTCTGCTGGGCCCTTATCCTTTTTTTAGGTTCATTAGGATTCTTATTGGTTGGAACTTCCAGTTATCTTGGTAGAAATTTGATATCTTTTTTTCCGTCTCAGCAAATCGTTTTTGTTCCCCAAGGTATCGTGATGTCTTTCTACGGAATCGCGGGTCTCTTTATTAGTTCCTATTTGTGGTGCACAATTTTCTGGAATGTAGGCAGCGGTTATGATCGATTCGATAGAAAGGAAGGCATAGTGTGCATTTTTCGGTGGGGATTTCCTGGAAAAAATCGTCGCATATTCCTCCGATTCCTTATAAAAGATATTCAGTCCATTAGAATAAAAGTGCAAGAGAGTATTTATGCCCGTCCTGTCCTTTATCTTTATATGAACATCCGGGGCCAGGGGGCCATTCCCTTAACTCGTACTGATGAGAATTTGACTATTGAACAAAAAGCTGCTGCATTGGCCTATTTCTTGGGTGTACCAATTGAAGTATTTTGAAATCAAATTGGAAATGGAAATGATGGGTGCTTTGAGGGAAAAATGCAAGAATCCTTTTTATTTCTATAAAATAACCTAAGTGAAGTTTCATCAGAAGGGTCATTCGAGCCAAAGCGGGCGGAACAACTACAAAACGAAATTCTTTAGTTTTGTCACTCGACGTTTTAGTTTCTCCCTTCTTTTGTGTTCCTTACTAACCAACACAAAAAGAACAATTCGATTTCTTAATTTAGATTTCTTAATAATGATTAATTAGCCAATATTGGATTAATATTCATTACTTAAAGCGTTTCTTTCAGTCTGAAAGGAGACAGTTGTTTCGAATTTTTTCAATTGAGATATCGGGAAACTCCATTTTTTTAGTATTTCTTCATTCGAAATGGATTGATTTCTAGTCGATTTCTCTAGTCTTTCGAGATTGAACGTGAAAGACTAATCAAAAAATCACAAAAAAAATAGATTGATAGGTTCCATACCTTGTATAGAACTCATGCGTGAAAGAAGGATTCGATCACATAGAGTCGACGAATGAGGTGGGTTGATTAACAATTCACAGATGAAAAAATGGCAAAAAAGAAAGCATCTCCTCTTGTATCTATAGTATTTTTTCCTTGGTGGCTTTCTCTCTCATTTCAAAAAAGTCTGGAATCTTGGGTTACTAATTGGTGGAATGCCGGGCAATCCGAAATTTTTTTGAATGATATTCAAGAAAGGGGTATTCTAGAAAAATTCATAGAATTAGAGGAACTCCTCGTCTTGGACGAAATGATCGAAGAATACTCGCAGACACGTCTACACAAGCTTACTATAGGAATACAAAAAGAAACGATCCAATTAATCAAGATATACAACGAAGATCGTATCCATACGATTTTTCACTTCTCAATAAATAGAATCTGTTTCGTTATTCTCAGTGGTTATTCTATTTTGGGTAATGAAGAACTTGGTATTCTTAACTCTTGGGCCCAGGAATTCCTATATAACCTAAGCGACACAGTCAAAGCTTTTTGTATTCTTTTAGTAACCGATTTTTGTATCGGATTCCATTCACCCCACGGTTGGGAATTACTGATTGGCTCTGTCTACAAAGATTTTGGATTTGTTCAGAATGATCAAATCATATCGGGTCTTGTTTCCACTTTTCCAGTCATTCTTGATACAGTTTTTAAATATTGGATTTTCCGTTATTTAAATCGCGTATCTCCGTCACTTGTAGTTATTTATCATTCAATGAATGACTGATAACAGATCCACTCATATTAAGGTTTGCAACTTTGGAGTTGTACATAAACAAAGCGTTGAAAATTTATCCTTTCTAGTTTTATCCATCTTCAGGATTCATCCTATATTATTCCAGTAACCAGTCAAATTTTTATTATTCCAGTAACTAACAGAATCGTGGATAGGGAACTATACTAGCGACTTACCCCACCTATTGTAGAAATTTTTGTATCAACGATTGAACCATGGAAACTATAAATACTTTTTCTTGGATAAAGGAACAGATTGCTCGATCTATTTCCGTATCGCTCATGATATA